AGACAAGCAATTGAAGCGAATCTAGCTCTCAGACGAGCTAGGACACGAGTAGAGGCTGTAAATGCTATTTCCTCCTAGTCAAGTCAATACATCAAAATAATCAAAAGAAGTTCTTTAGAACTGTATTATTATACACCACATTTTTATTCTGCCAATTGAACACAATCAAGTCTAATCTGATATAACGAAAAAAAAAAAAAGAAAATGGGTAGAAAAACTTATTAGATATCACTCAATTGACTTCGGTATCTAATAAGTTCTACCTACTATTGGATTTGAACCAATGACTCCCGCCGTATGAAAGCAATACTCTAACCACTGAGTTAAGTAGGTTATTTATCACCAAAAAAAGGATCCATCACTTATAGGATTATAAGTGGAATATTATTTCTAAGCAATACCAATCTGTTAACAGTAGACGGATCAGAGAGCTATCATGTGGGATTATGGAATATCCATCTTGACAAGAAATTATCCATATGTTAATATATCTATGACAAGGGCTATAGCTCAGTTAGGTAGAGCACCTCGTTTACACGTGCGCCAATGCTTTTCAAGGGAGCCCATTATGCAATGCAATAAACATAATTGATCTTATTGACAAATCGATGTCTTACTCCATAGATTCGAGGGAACAAGAGAACAATAGCCTGACAAATATTGGGTTCGGTCCGATTCAGGTGCGAATTCAGGTGCCAAATCAAATAGAACCCGCCATTGATTTGATAGTTGATAAGGTAAATACCCAGTCCATTCAATGCTAGGCATAATGAGTATAAGGGCCTCAAAATAACCTTTTTTCGTCCTATGAACTTTAAGGTGTATGAAGTCTCATATTCGACTCTTGCAGCGTAGCGATAGAGACTCCATCTAACTTAGTTAGATCTAGGCCGAAGGCAGACCTAAGTCAAGGTAACCCTTCTTTGAAACACTTTGGTATTGCTCCTAGATCAGAATACAAATGATGAATCAGAGCACATGGAGCCATCTCATTATTTTCCTGTAAAGAAAAATATGGTGGACTAACTGATCTTTACATCAGTTTATGAAAGAGCCCAATGCAACAAAATGCATGTTGGGTCTTTGAAACAGTTCGAATCATTTCGATAATAATCAGTTTGATCTGTTTTACCGAGAAGGTCTACGGTTCGAGTCCGTATAGCCCTAATACATTCTATTTTAGTTTAGTATAGTTTTCATTTCCTCATTAGTACTTGTTTATAGACTGGCCGGTTGGTTGGTCCAAAAGTATTACCACATGTTCATGTAAATACATAGGGACAGGAAAATAAAAACAATAAATAAAAAACAATAATTCATTCCAATAGATCTAATCAGTATTTGTAAAATCTCGAATAAAGTACTCATCTTCCTTCATTAATCTTCGTGGATGGATTACATATGACCTTTTTCCTCTTTTCCTGTCCATGATTAAAGAGTTAGTGATACATTTTTGCGTTGGTATATCGAATCCGGTCAATTTATGAAGTGAGAATCATGACATGATTCTGTCTAAAAACTTCAACAGTCACACAGTCACATAGATCTAGGACCTATTCTTTTCTTGTATTTGTTTTGTGGAGTCGCCTGACTAATCGCTTTTCGGCAGAACAACAACCCCAATTGATTGATTCAGAGATAATGCAGAGATAATGAATTGGTCCTAAATGTATCAATTTCCTTCTTCTATATTCTATGAGTTGAGTTGGTTTTGGGATTTGGTCTGTCAAATCATTCGATAATGTCTAATTCTTTCTATTAGAAGTATCTTTCTTCTGTAGATTAGATAATTTACGATTCCGTCTATTATACCACTCTGTGGTATGTTTCATTGTGTAATGTAGGTTTGCTGTAAAACAAACCTTTTTCTTGTAGTGAAATCCAACCCATCGGGTGGTCTTACTATTACTAAGTGTTATTGCCGTAACAAAACAAACAAGTATTTTGGTTCATTCCAAATCGCGATCTTTCTTTAGTACTCGAGATTGGTCTGAAATGGAATGACTCTTTTTTTTTTTCATTTTAACTCTAATGAAATAACTCGATTCTTTTTATTTTATTTCTGAGAGGGTCAGTCGGTATAGTACAAGAAAAAAGTTTCGAATTTTTTTGTATAGAAAGATATGAGTTGTTATATGTAAACTCGCAACTCAACGGATTGAATCAAATCAATTAAGGAAAATAGAAATGAAATCCAGGATAAGGAAAGGAGAAAAAATATAATCGTTCGGTGCTTTAGATTATGTTTATGTAATGTATTCGTATCAAATCAATAGAAGCAATGATCCTATACACAGATATTAATGAAAAAAAAATACTTCGAAAATCGAAAAGAATATGCTAGAAATCCCTAGATATTTTACCCCATATGACTACTGAAATTTTTTCAGTTTTGAAATTTTTTTTTATATTATATTTGTATATTAATTATATTTTTTTTTATATGTTTTTATTTTCTTTTATTTTCATTATCTCATTATATATATGTAATGAAACATAG